TTCGAATTGTGCCCCCTCAAACAAAAAAGAATGTTGAAGTTGAAAAACAGTCTAATTAAATTAAGTGACTTATACTTCCTTTTTTTACTTTCCCGATCGTATACATATAAAATATGAGTACATCGAATTTTTTTGGAATCATAGCCTAGAATCTTATTTTCATTCTATATTCACTCTTCATGAATTCTTTTTTTTTCTATTATTCTAGTTAACTTCACGCATTCACTAATGAATGAGAAGTAATATTTGAAATCTATGTTTTCTCTCTCTTTTCACAAAAATGGATAGAAGGTTCTCATATAGTTCGGATATTCAAAAAATTACCATATATAACATAAAACTTCTCCGCCGATTCTTTCTAATCGCGCCTCTCGATCTGTCATTATACCTCTAGAAGTAGAAAGAATTACAATCCCCATCCCTCCTAAAATTCTAGGAATTCGTTGATAGTTAGAATAGATTCGTAGACCAGGTGTACTAATCCGTTTTAAATTTAAAAAAGTTTTATATGATCCTTTCCTATTTCTTCTATACCGTAGAGTTAAAACTAAAAAGTATTTGTTGCTTTCCCTATGTTTTCTGACGTTTTCAACAAAACCCTCTCGTAAAAGGATTTTCACAATGTTTTCGGTGATATTAGTAAGCGGTATTTGAACTGTTCTTTTTCTATTCCTGTCAGCATTGCATATTGAGGTTAGTATATCAGCGATGGTATCTTTACCCACGATAAACGAAAATGATTCTTGCTCCTTACTTTCGATATAATCAACGTGCTCCCATTTTTCCATTTTTTTATTTTTGGATTCAATAAAATATCTAATATTGAATCTAATATTGTATTGAATATAAGAATATAATAATACTCTATATATAGAAAATATTATTCTAATAGAATAATGTAAATATGTATAGGATACTCTAAATATAGAATACCCTCTATATAGAATATTCTATATATAGAATACTCTATATATAGAATATTAGAAAATGAACTAATGCAAAATAATTATTATATATTTTATATACTTTTAATATTTAAAATATAAAATAATTATTACACAAGGTATATATGTGAAATAAAATAGATTAATTAATCTAATTAATCTATTTCATTCATACTCATTCAATTCATAAATAATATATCGATATCACGATCTCGTATTATAATACCTCGGGTGCTAATGAAACTATTTTAGTGAAATTGAACTGTCTCAATTCCCGGGCTATTGCGCAAAAAATTCGAGTTCCTTTTGGATTTCCTTCTTGATCAACGATAACCGCAGCATTATCATCATACTGTATTATTATACCGTTGCTACGTTTGAGTGCTTTACGAGTACGTACAATTACAGCTCTGATGACTTCCGATCTTTCTAAAGGCGTATTTGGTACTGCTTCTTTGATTACAGCAACAACAATGTCACCAATATAAGCATACCGTCGATTACTAGCTCCTATGATTCGAATACACATCAATTTACGGGCTCCGCTATTATCGGCTACATTTAAAAGGGTTTGAGGTTGAATCATATCATTTTTTTATCTTTCAGTCAAAAAGGTGAAGTAAAAAAAATATTCTGTGTTCAAAAAAAAAAAAGAAACCCACAATTGCCATTTTTTTTCATACTAAAGACCTCTTTCGTTCTAATGATTATTCTGAAATAATGAATTGAGTTCGTATAGGCATTTTGGATGCTGCTATTGAAATAGCCTTTCTAGCTATATTTTCTGCGACCCCGCCCATTTCATAAAGTATTTTGCCGGGTTTTACGACAGCTACCCAATATTCGGGAGATCCTTTTCCCGAACCCATACGCGTTTCAGTAGGTCTTACTGTAACGGGTTTATCTGGAAATATGCGTACCCATATTTGTCCACCCCGGCGGACATTTCGTGACATTGCTCGCCGCCCCGCTTCTATTTGTCTAGATGTGATCCAAGCGGGCTCAAGTGCCTGAAGAGCATATTTTCCGAAGCAAATCTTATTACCTCGATAGGATCTTCCTTTCATTCTTCCTCTATGTTGTTTACGGAATTTTGTTCTTTGTGGGTTATAGTTGATGGTTGTTTCTCAATTCCATCTCTATTACAGAACCGTACATGAGATTTTCACCTCATACGGCTCCTCGCGAATGAATCGATTCAAAAATATTTAACCAATAAATAATATACAATAAAATACATATGTTTAATGAATAATATAATAGAATCGCGGGATTTTTTGATATTTCATAGAATCTATTGTGATCTATTAGAAATTTGTATTCTTATAGACAATTTTTGCTATCCGTATCTAACTCGATAATGTTGTTTTGGTATAAGGTTCTAATGAATCTTTATTTGTCTTTTCTTTTTATTATCATATCGTTTATTATCACATAGGATTGGCAAAAATTTCTCAATTCAAAAAATCCAAATTTTCGCAGGCGAATATTGACTCTTTCATTATTAATTTCAGATGTAATGTAGGGTTAGCACACAACTCCTCAAAAAACAATGG